CCCGTTTCTGATTCTAAAAATAGACCCGTTTCTGATTCTTCTGATTCTGAAGAGTCTTATCTCATGAATATGAATGAAAATCGTGAATTCGATAAAAAAACGGAAAATAAAGACCTTAACAAACCTCTTGTGACTCTTCTTTTCGATTTGAATCGATGGAATCGACCATTTCGCTACATAAAAAATAATAAAATTGAGGGGGGTGTCAGAAAGGAAATGTCACAATATTTTTTTGACATATGCCAAAGTGATGGAAAAGAAAGAATCTCTTTTACATATCCTACTAGTTTATCCATTTTTTTGGAAATGATAAAAAGAAGGATATCCCCGCATACACTCGAAAAATCTTCATCTAATGAGCTCGACAACCCTTGGATTTATACCAACAAACAAAAAGTGAAAAATTTCAACAACGAGTTTCTAAATCGAATTGAAGCTCTAGACAAAAAAAAAGTGAAATTTTTCTTCAACAACGATTTTCTAAATCGAATTGGAGTTCTAGACAAAAAAAAAGTGAAATTTTTCTTCAACAACGATTTTCTAGGAGTTCTAGACAAAAAAAAATCTATTTTGTTGGATATACTCGAAACAAGGACTCGATTGTGTAATGACGATTCTAAAAAAGAATACTTATCCCAAAGCTATGATCCTTTCTTGGACGGATCATGCAGGAAAACAATATACAAATCACCATCAATCCTAAAAAATTTCATAGAGATATTTGGGAAAAATCGGATTCAAGGTCTCCTTCTTTCGGATACTGATTACCACGAATTTGAACAGAAAATAAATGGATTTGAACCATTATCAACAGAAATTGTAACGGATGCTAATGGTCAAAAAATTAGCAGAGAATTTGAACAGAAAATAAATGGATTTGAACCATTATCAACAGAAATTGTAACGGATGCTAATGGTCAAAAAATTAGCAGAGAATTTGAACAGAAAATAAATGGATTTGAACCATTATCAACAGAAATTGTAACGGATGCTAATGGTCAAAAAATTAGCAGAGAATCAGAAGAAATGAGTAAAAAAGTCCCTCGATGGTCATACAAATTAATCACCGAGATAGAACAAGAATCAGAGGATTTTCCGGAAGAGGCACCAGACGATCATGAAATTCGTACAAGAAAACCCAAACGTGTAGTCATTTTTACTATTGTGAATCCTGAAGAGTCCGATGAACCAGAGGAATTGGCTTTGATGCGTTATTCACAAAAATCAGACTTTCGACGAAGTCTAATCAAAGGTTCTATGCGGGCTCAACGGCGTAAATTGGGTATTTGGCTATTCTATCAACCACATGCACATTCCCCTCTTTTTTTGGACAGAATCCAAAAATTCCCTTTTTTTGATTTTGATGATATCTCCGGGGTGATTAACCGAATTTTTAGAATTTTTAGAAATTGGGTGCGGAAAGGGGAAGCATTCAAAATTGTCGAGTATACAGAACAGCAAACAAAAAGAGAAGAAAAAAAAGAGGAGAACAGAAAAGGGAAGGAAGCGCGAATAGAGATAGCAGAGGCCTGGGATAACATTCCATGTGGGCAAGCAATAAGAGGTTCGCTGTTATTAAGTCACTCTTTTTTTAGAAAATATATTAGATTCCCTTCATTCATAATTGCGAAAAATATTGGACGTATGTTGCTATTGCAACGTCCTGAATGGTCTGAGGATTTCCAGGAATTGAATCAAGAGATGCATGTTAAATGTACCTATAACGGTGTTCCATTATCCGAAACAGAATTTCCGAAAGATTGGTTCCTGGACGGTATGCAGATAAAAATCTTATTTCCTTTCCGTTTTAAACCTTGGCACAAATCGAACCTAGGATCCTCTGAGAAAAATCTAATGCAAGACAACAAAGAGGATTTTAGTTTTTTAACAGTTTGGGGAAGGGAAGCTGCACGTCCTTTTGGTTCGCCCCGAAAACAACCTTCCTTTTTTAAACCCATTTTAAAGGAACTCGAAAAAAAAATTCAACAATTACCGAAGCACTATTTTCGAGCTCGAATAGTTTTCAAAGAAAAAACTAAATTATTTCAACAAGTTTCAAAAGAAACAAAGAATTGGGTTATCAAAAGTCTTATTTTTATAACAAGAATAAAAAAAGAACTTTCAAAAGTAAATCCAATTCGATTATTGCGGTTAAAAGAAGTAGAAGTATATGAATCAAGTGAAATTAAAGAAGAAAGAGATTCCATAATCAGCAATCAGATAATTCACGAATCAGTTAATCAAATTACATCTCCGAGTTGGAAAAATTCTTCAGTGACAGAAAAAAAAATGAAGGATCTCACTGATAGAACAAGTACAATTCGAAATCAAGTAGAAAGAATCACAAAAGAGAAAAAAAAAGTAACTCCAAGAATCAATAATCTTAGTCCTAACAAAACAAGTTATAATGCTAAAAGATTCGAAAAATGGCAAATATTAAAAAGAAGAGCTGCTGGATTAATCGCTAAATTACCCCTGTTTTTCAAATCTTTCATTCAAAGAATATACACAGATATCTTTTTATCTATCATGAATATTCCCAGAATGAATACAGAACTTTCTCTTGAATCAACAAAAAAAAAATCCATTTCTAATAATGAAGAAGAAAAAATGAATAAAAAAAAGAAAAATCCAATTATTTCTACTATCAAAAAGGCACTTGATTATATTGGAAATAGTCAAATAATTTCACATCTTTTTTATGAATTATCCTGCGTGTCACAAGCATATGTATTTTACAAATTATCACACCAACTTAGTAACTCGTATAAATCTGTTCTTCAACATCAAGGAAGCCCTTTTTTTCTTAAGCCCGAAATAAAGGCTCCTTTTGAAACACAAGGAATGGGTCATTCGAGTTATGAAATGAATCAATGGAAAACCTGCTTAAGAGGGTTAAGAGGACATTATCAATGCGATTTATCTCAGATCAGATGGTCTAGATTAATACCAGAAAAATGGCGAAATAGAGCTCGTCGTATAGCTAAAAATGAAAATTTTAGCAAATGTCATTCAAAAGACCAATTAATTCATTTCAAAAAACAAAAACAATTTGAAGTGGATTCATTATCTAATCAAAAAGAGAATTTTCAAAAATACTATAGATATGATAGATATGATCTTTTATCATATCAATTTCTTAATTATGAAAATAAAAGGGAATGCTATAGATCTCCGTTTGAAGGAAATACGAACCAAGAGATTTCTTATAAAACGGCTAAACTTTTGGATAGGCCGGGGAACATCCCTATTAAGAATTTTATAGGAAAGGTTCCATATGGGGAAAAAACGACCGATACAAAATATTTGGATTGGAAAATTATCCATTTTGATCTTAGAAAAAAACACGAACTTCAGTCCTGGATCATCAGCAATAGGAATCAAAGGAAAAAAATGGGTACTAATAATTCTGAAAAAAATCAGAAAAATGATCTTTTTTATCTTATGATTCCAGATAGGATTCCAGAAATCAATCCACCAAATTCAAACGGATTTTTTGATTGGATGGGAATGAATGAAAAATTGCTAAAGGATCTCATACCGAATCGTCGGTTCTTCCCAGAATTTGTGTCACTTTCTAATGTATATAAAACGAAACCTTGGGTTATACCAAGCAAATTACTTCTTTTAAATTTGAATGGAAATCAAAATAGTAGTTTGAATGGAAATCAAAATAGTAGTTTGAATGGAAATCAAAATAGTAGTTTGAATGGAAATCAAAATAGTAGTTTGAATGGAAATCAAAATAGTAGTTTGAATGGAAATCAAAATAGTAGTTTGAATGGAAATCAAAATAGTAGTTTGAATGGAAATCAAAATAGTAGTTTGAATGGAAATCAAAATAGTAGTTTGAATGGAAATCAAAATAGTAGTTTGAATGGAAATCAAAATAGTAGTTTGAATGGAAATCAAAATAGTAGTTTGAATGGAAATCAAAATAGTAGTTTGAATAGAAATCAAAATAGTAGTAGTACTGAAAAGGAAAAGATCAATGACAAGGAAAAAGGAAGTTTTTTGATAGCATCGAATCATCGAAATCAAGAAGAAAAAGAATCCCGAGGAGATCTTAAATCTGTTCTCCCACAACAAAAAAATATTGAAGAAAATTCTGAAAGATCAGGCATGAAAAAAAAGAAAAAGAAAAAAAAAAAAGAAACAGAACTAGATTTATTCCTGAAACGTTATTTTCTTTTTCAATTGAGATTCGACGAGATTTTGAATCAAAAAACGATCAATAATATCAGGACGTATTGTCTCCTGCTTAGACTGGAAGATCCAAGCAAAATTGTTCTAGCCTCGGTTGAAAGGAGACAAATGAGTTTGGATATCATGAGGGTTGGGAGTTCGAAACCATTGATTAAAAAAGAAGCATTTATTATAGAACCCATTCGTCTGTCTGGAAAAAAAGATGGACAATTGATTATGTATCAAACCATAGGTACTTCGTTGGTTCATAAGAGTAAGGGCAAAACGAAATACCAAGAGGAAAGAGAAAGATATGTTCTTAAGAAAGATTTTGATGAAGCTATTTCATCACATAACAGAATAAGTAGAAATAGAGACAAAAATCATTTTGATTTACTTGTTCCTGAAAATATTTTATCGTTTAGACGTCGTAGAGAATTCAGAATTCAAATTTCTTTGAATTCAAAGAATAGAAATGATGTAGATAGAAATCCAGTATTTTGGAACGGAAAGAACGTAAAAAACAGCAGACAAGTTTCACATGACAATAACCATCTTGATAGAGAGAAAAATCAATTCAAATTAATGAAATTAAAGCACTTTCTTTGGCCTAATTATCGATTAGAAGATTTAGCTTGTATGAATCGTTATTGGTTTGATACCAATAATGGCAGTCGTTTCAGTATGTTAAGAATACATCTTTATCCACGATTGAAAATTCGTGGATAATACACTTTTTCTATCTATCCTATACCCTATATATAATATAGGGTATCTGAAATAGGATAGATAGAAAATATAGGGTATCTGAAAGC